ATTTTTGGAAACTTATAAAGTTCTTCCATCAAGCCCTGATCAATGAACCTACAAAATCCCTCAAATTGTATCTGACTAAACCCGGGTATTGTAGACATTCCCTCATTTGCATCTCGAAGCATCTTTACTTTAGTTTCCCATTTATCAAAAAATCCCATTCATTGGCTCATTCTTCATCGAACCTTATGGAGCGATCTAGCAATGATGTGGATTTATCTAGCAATGATGGAATGTATATTCTGTTTACTGAATCACATGAAATTTTACCCGACTCCATATCATATATGTAATGTATGAAATACATATGAGCGGAGAAATAAAGAGAATTTTATACTCAATCAAATTCGAATTTGCAACAGATACAAATGGAAATGGCTTGTATTCCCGGAAACAAAATTCTTCCGCTTAGACTTATCTTAGGGAGTCTTTCTTGTATTGTATAGAATATAAAAAGTGCTCCTTCTACCTATTATTATGATATTACGACCCGATTGGATACAAAAAAACAAAAAAAGTAAAGGGACTCAAGATTTTTGATCTGTTCTCTATGAATGCGATAAAGGCAGAAACGATTCGCATAGAAGAGAGACTTTGTGACCCATTTGTTAGTTGACTTCGTGGAATACAATTGAAGTGTGCAAGAGGGATTGTATTTATTAAGAATTAAGAACATGCGGATATAGCTATCTAGCTATTCGCAGATCACCTATCCAAGTTCTACTTGAGGCAACACGAGCCTTGTTATATCCTAATTTCTATTTGATATTCAATATATTCAATGAAAAGTTGAAGCACGGCAATTCCCATAATTTAGACATATCATATATAAATAAGATACCGGATTAGGTATATCTGCGTAACAATTTATGTTCTGGGGTTTACATATACACATAATTGTTGTTATAATTGTATTGCAATTGAAAAGCATTTTTTGTTTTGGCGGCATGGCCGAGTGGTAAGGCGGGGGACTGCAAATCCTTTTTCCCCAGTTCAAATCCGGGTGCCGCCTGATCAACTCGAAATATCTCTGTTGATAGAACATAAATCGCCAAATTATTGCCCAGCAAAAGCAGAGGAAAGGGATTAGAACTACCAATACTTGCTTGATTTTATACCAATACTTGCTTGATTTTAAGAATATGGAGGTTCTATAAAAGACTGTTAATCCTTGCGACTAGGATTCAAGGGAAGATTCTAGTATAGAAGGATAGTAAGGGCTATCACGACTTCCAGTACTAGTGTAGTGTCTACTGACCGTTAGATAGTCAAATTCAAATGGGGAATCAAACAATACAATACAATATACAATCAATTCAATATAGTAGCGGTGTAATGTAAAGGGTGGAAGATACTTTGTATATAGACTCACGAGAGTCTCTGAATGCTCAGACCTTCACTCACTATTGGATTGGGGGAAAATTGGCTTTTCATAGATTCATAGAATAAAATAATTTTTTTTTTTCAACTTTTATTTTTGGTAACCCCCAGGCAAGAATATAATGTAATATAATTATAATAATAATGTAATATAATAGGTGGTCTCCCGATTGTCTCTGTGAAACAATCGGGAGACCATAAGGATTAGAGCAACGGGGAAGATAGAAATATGTAATAGATTGTGATCTATCTTGATTGCATATTGGTTTGTCTTATACTTAAGGAGGGCAACAAAAAACAACAAGGCTTACTATTCCTACATGTTCCATTACTAACATTCCTTTAAGACTTCCAAGAGAGTAACTGCGCGTCTTGCTTGGACTTAATGTTTCCCAATTTTACCAGAAATCATATTAGGAACTTGTTATGGGTGGATTTATTGGATTGGTTCATCAATAGCCTTCCTTCGGTCAGAATCCCTTTTTGACTCTGCGCCATTGATTCCGTTATTATTAGTGATCAATAATGGAAGAAATTCTTCATATTTATAGAGATAGGGGACATAATTCACATGGATATAGTAAGTCTTGCTTGGGCTGCTTTAATGGTAGTCTTTACATTTTCCCTTTCACTCGTAGTATGGGGAAGAAGTGGACTCTAGAGTCACTACTAATTTAATTGAGTTGAGTAATCAAACTGTATCAATAGTTTCATAGATCGTTCTGCAAAGCGTTTAAAAAAAAAAATATCCCATTTCAAAATTCTACTGGAATCCACCACTATCTTTTACAAATCTGAATAATTTCCCATAGAAGTCCTTGGCTCATCTGTTAATTGTTAATGACTCATTTTCTTTGTCGGACTGATAAAAAAGGATTACTGAGTTTCTTTTCTATATTCTAATTATATATGTCCAGACCATATCTTCTTCCATTGATTTGATTGTTTCGACAGCCCCCGGGACCCCTATTGGGAATAAAATAAGAAGAAACCCAGTAATTAGAACTGTAAAACATATAACACAGAAGAGTCAAATCAAAGTGGACATTCAATTATCTCGAATTGATCGGAATCACGACAAATCGAAAGGATGGATGTAGCAAAGAATTCGAATTGGGGTGCTATTTATATGTATTTATATGTTATGTACATTATGCGTATGTGATTTATATAATATAATAATTATAATAAATAATAAAAATAATAATATAATAATAGACCTGGATGAATATACAATACATATTATTTATAGGTGGATCCTTATTCCTTATTAAGCCTATATCATTATACAGTCCGACTTTCTAACTTTATAGAATAATAGATAGTGTGGTAGAAAGGTTCATATATTTCTTTCTACCATACTATCAGATTTCATATACTGTTGATTCTAGTCCGCTCATATCATTTAAGACGTGGGATTTGAATCTCCTTTCATTTATTCCATCAATTGATAAGAACTAAGAAGTCAAACTTGATTCAAATTAATCATTTTGACTGATCGTTTTTACATAAATGATAAGTAAAAAAGCAGTAGGAATTAGAATGAACAATGCAGTAGCAATAAATGCGAGAATATTTACTTCCATAATTTTATCGTTTTTTTTTTTTTACTTCACAATAACTCGGGATCTAATCCCATAGAGATTCTCAATTTTTCTCCTGTAAATACCATGGGATGCAATTCACCCCGATGATATTAAACCGAATTAATATTATGAATAACAATATCTGAGCTATCAAATCGACTTATCATCGAGAATTCAATTTAAATAGTATAACATAGGAAGATGTTTTATACATTATACATACGGAATAAAAAAAAATGGAATTCCTGATCCAATCAAGAATCCTGTTGAAATTTTCATTCTTTGTTTCTTTTCTACACCCTCCCGTCTTCTTTATAGAATCATATCTTTATAGAATCATGAGGTATCATCTGACCCATCTTACACTTTGTTTGATTGGTCACAAACCCAATCAATATAATAGAAATAGTAGAAGTGAAATGGAAAAAAGAAGGAATTTCAATGAAGTTTGAAACTAAGTTTTTTATGATCTAATTTCCTTAGAAGACAAAGAGGTTTGATAAAGATGGGTCCCTGTATAAAAGATCTAATATTTTTTGACAAATTGACTATTTTGGAGTTTGTTCTTTCTTCGATAGAACCTTTCAATTCAATAGGAAGAAAAAAAAGATTATTCATTCCCTCATTAAGCCAAGAGTGGTAGATCCTTGTTTGATTTGATCTTTCTTTTATTAATATCCTCTTTCCTTGGATTGGTACTGGAACACATATCTAATATCCAAAATTCCGCGTGCAATTTGAATGAGATAGATAAAGAAATTGTTTTCCTATTAAGAATTGGGGTTATACAAACTCGGAGCTACAAGGGGGGGGGGGGGATACCTTTAATCTTAAAAGTATTCTGCCGGGATAACATAACTATGTTAAGGTTAATATATCGTACAATAAATGAATCCCAATCTTTGTATTGTTCCAGGAAAACATATGGGTATTTTCTTCTATTCCATGGATCAAGAGCAAGTGAAAAACCCGGACAAGTATGGTATCTCTTGGAATCTTGAATACGGTGCTACCAACAATTGTACCAATCTACATACGTCTCTCCCCCGTCAATCGATACTAATTGAATTTTTTGAAATTACCATATCTATATGTATATTTGTTCGATTAGAAATGCAAAACGACAACGGAAAGAAAAAAGAAATAAGGACCCAGCACTGGGAATTAGATCCTGCTCCGCGTCCCCCTTCACAGAAAATAGAGAGGTGAATTGATGGATTCATCAGATTCTAGGTCGGGACTGACGGGGCTCGAACCCGCAGCTTCCGCCTTGACAGGGCGGTGCTCTGACCGATTGAACTACAATCCCAGATAAATAAGGTGTACAACATACATATTTTTAATGATTTCATTCAAACTAGTTCAATTCTATCTAGAATCGTCGTCTTGTAACAGAGAACGCGTGATACATTAATATCTTCATGAATATAGACTTTAGTGAGAAGTGAGAACAACACAGATTGCCAGTAATCCTATTGTCAAATCAATTGATAATAGCTATTTTTTTTTTGGAAAAAAGATTCTTTTCTTTATTCCTCCATATCAGACATTTCTAGAGGACAAGTTGGATATCCTCTCATGATGGATCGGCGAATTATTGGGCCGAGCTGGATTTGAACCAGCGTAGACATATTGCCAACGAATTTACAGTCCGTCCCCATTAACCACTCGGGCATCGACCCCGGAAGAATCAATTCGAGACTTATTGATAATCCATGAGCAACTTCCTTTCGTAGTACCCTACCCCCAGGGGAAGTCGAATCCCCGCCTCCTCCTTGAAAGAGAGGTGTCCTGAACCACTAGACGATGGGGGCATACCTGCCCGATCGCCATCATACTATGCTCATAGTATGAACAGTTTTTTGGAATTGTCAATATAATGTAATGGTGTGACTAAATTCGAGGAAGCTTTTCACCTTTCGCGATTCCTATAATTTTTTTATTCTTCACTCAAGGTTCATGAACCATTCTCTATAATTAATATTAATAATTAAATAATTATATAAATTATATAATATATTTATATATAATTTATAT